ATTTATTTAATAATAAGAGACTGTAATGTAAGTGAAAGTCTCTTTCTCGCATCCATTAATTACCCGAAAAAATATCGTATGCATCGATATGAAAAGAAAATATTTGATACGCGAAGCCATGATTTAATGGATTTATTTTTCTATAGATATATCATATCTTATCTTATAGAAATAATCGAAATATAAATTGATCTTTTCTTGTGTTCGGAAAAAAAAAAGATATTTAAAATTCAAATGACTTGTATGTTGGAACTTGGAATAAGCCCTTCCGCGTGAAGGAAGGGAATAGAATAGTAATTTATTCATTCCTATAGAACCTCTAGGAACAAGAAGATTTAATCGAAAATATCGACAGATTCTTACGGAGTCCAAACCAAAGAAGTATGAAAAACAAAATAAAAAAAAAAAAAAAGATCCACTGTTCAAATTTCATCTCTATCGAATTTGAATATCAGAATAGTAGATATAGTTATGATTCAATGGGTTAGGTCCACTTACTTTTTTTTTTATAATCTTTCCAATTTTTTTTTGATTGGAATAATCGAAAATAGGAATATCTGGCAATTAAAGGAGATATCATTATTCATTATAATTATTCATTATAAAAAAAAATAGAAATAATAATCAAAATGTTCCACTTTCTAACTAGAATTAGTTTACTATATTCGAATTCATTAGAATGATAACTTATTAGAATTAGAATTCATAATTCCATTTTCTAATGAAATTCTACGATTCCTTAGTTTTTTTATTACAAATATCAACAATATCTCTATTCTTCCTTCAAATATGAATACTACTGCTGGAGTTTTATAAAAAAAAAAAGTAAAAAGCCCCTTATCGGATTTGAACCGATGACTTACGCCTTACCATGGCGTTACTCTACCGCTGAGTTAAAAGGGCCCCGTTTGATTCAATTCCTGAATAAGGAACTAGCCAATATGAGCCTAGTACATATATTTGTTACTGCATATACTTATATATAGATAAGATTAGAGTATATGTACATAGATATATTTTATCTGCATAGCGACTCATTAAGGAACAAAAAATTGGATTTAGCTAGTGAATAGAGTATAGTTAATAAAATGGTTTATTGATATTGGATTTGATAAATATCAATGTGATAAATATCAATGTAATGAATTATTTCAAAACCGATTCGAATTGAAGTCATCCTCATCATAACGAAATTCATTTCATTGATACATATACCCACCAATTCCAATATTTCATCGAATCATTGATAAATGGATTCAATTTGTCCTGTCCCTCAACCAAATTCTTATTGAAAAAAAAACAATTTTCAATAACTTGTTGATCCCTATCTTTCTTACCCGATTTCCAGATTGATTCTCGTTTTTTTATTTCCCGGCTTGGTGTGAGATAGAAATATACCTATCGAATCTTAACAATGAATGAAAGTGAAAGAAATGAAGTTTAAACCCCTCACCTTTTCCAGCAAACCAAACATTCCGTCCTATCTTTCTTTCGCATTACTTATCTTTTTTCTATTTTTTTTTTAGAATTCTAGATTGGCGATTGGAATGAACAATTTCGAAATCTAAATGATGAATCAAAAAATTCTATGGAATTTTGAAAGATGGAAAGATCCTTCTGATCGAATCATATCATTCCATTATATTGACAATTTTAAAAAAACTGTTCATACTATGTTCATAGTATAATGGCGGTCGGGCAAGTATGCCCCCATCGTCTAGTGGTTCAGGACATCTCTCTTTCAAGGAGGCAGCGGGGATTCGACTTCCCCTGGGGGTAGGGTACTACGAAAGGAAGTTGATCGTGGATCATCAATAAAGACTGAAATTTATTCTTCCTGGGTCGATGCCCGAGCGGTTAATGGGGACGGACTGTAAATTCGTTGGCAATATGTCTACGCTGGTTCAAATCCAGCTCGGCCCAATAATTTGCCGATCCACCATGAAATGATATAACCCATTTGTTGTTCTCCGGAAATGCCCGATGTGCTCTGATACGGAAGAACAAAAATATGATACATCCCTAGCGCTATTTATTTTTTTTCCGTATTACGTATTTTTTTTCACAAATTAGGATCTTGCTAATGATCTAGATTCCTATCAGGATCTGTAAGTATAAAGTCTAAGGAAAGGATTAAAGTAAATAAACAAAAAAAAAGACTCTTTTTTATTTTCATTGATTCATTTTTTAATAGATTTGGCAATAACGAACGGATTACGAGTAATCCGTGTCGATCTCGCTAAAGTGTATATCCATATAGATATCAAAATATAAAAAAGTCCCGCCTCCGTCAGTTACAGCACAACGATTCGAATCTAAAATCGAAAAAGAAAGGGTTTGAATGAAATCGTAAGAATCTGTATGCTATACGCTTTTTTCCCTGGGATTGTAGTTCAATTGGTCAGAGCACCGCCCTGTCAAGGCGGAAGCTGCGGGTTCGAGCCCCGTCAGTCCCGATGGATACAAATCCAATAAAAAAAGACATCAATTCTCGTGTGTGAAAGAAAGGGAATAAAAATAACAAACATAATCTCATTCCTAACAGGGATCCCTCTTTTTTTTTCTTTTTTTTTTCTTTTTAGTTTAATAGTTTAAGGTAAAGGTTCCGACGAAGAAAGAAAAAAACTCTTAAAATAAAAAAGAAAAGGAATTATTGATTACATCAGAAATATAATTTTGGAATTTGGTATGGATAAAAGATCTTCCTATGTTATATTATTCAATTCTCGACGATGAATCGATTTGATAGTGATAGCTCAGATATTGTTATTCATGATATTGATCTGATTTGATATCATCGAGATTTAATTTATACCATTGAATTTACCGACGAAAGATTTATCATCTTTATGGGATTAAATCCCGAGTTATTTATTGGAAATAAAAGAGAAATAAAACATAGAGATTATGGAAGTAAATATTCTCGCATTTATTGCTACTGCACTGTTCATTCTAGTTCCTACTGCCTTTTTACTTATAATTTATGTAAAAACGGTAAGTCAAAATGACTAATTTTACTTAATCATGACTTCTTAATTCTTATCAATGGAATGATTGAAAAAAAAAATGAAAAAGGATTTCAATTTCGGGTCTTAGTCTTAAATGAAATGATCGGACTAGAATAGAATCAGCAGAATTCTATGAAATCCAGATAGTATGGTAGAAAGAAATAGATTTGATTTCTTTCTACCATACTATCTATCTATTATTGTAGTGTATAAAGTTTTACTCTATAAAAATAGAGATTTAATATGGATCAATCTACAATATGTATATGTATCTTCATATTCATATATATATAGATTATATATTCCATATATGGAATGTACATAGCATAGCGTCCCAATTTTTTTTTTCTTTGTTTCATTATTGGTTCCAATCAATCTGAAATAATCAAAAAGCAACTCTTATTCTTCCGATTCGAATTTATAGATTTCTGATTATTTTCAATACCAATCCCGGTATCATATTAAAAAAAATAATAAAGTAATCTTTTTAGCATTCCGAAGAAGTAATTGATTAAATAGTTGTTATTAAATAGTTGACAGATGATCCGGGAGTTCTATGAGAAAATTTTTCGTATTTCGAAAAGATTGGTGGTCAAACCCACAACCTATTTTTAACGTTTGAACCATGATATGAAATGAGTTCAATAAAGCATAAATCCAATTTCGAACCTAAAATACAAATAATAAAATAAAACAAGCGGTAAGGTAAATATGTAATAAATACGTAATATGGTATTCGCCTACGGCAACGGCAATATCTTATTATGTGTAGTATCTCGTTAGACAACTCCTATGTCTATTTTTTTTCCTATAGAAATTGTGTATCGCTTAATAACTAATAACTAATAACAGAACTCTTTTCTTTTATCTTTGAAAAAAAAAAGAAAAAAAGAGAAGGAGGGCACAAAAAAAATAGAGTAGGAGTGAGGGGGGGTTCCGCGGTTCCTCATTTTCCATATATAACTTTGGTAAGAGCCAGTTCATCGAAATAGAAATCTTAGGAAGAATTCGGAAGGAATAGGAGAGTAAATTTCCTATTATTTGTATTCCCTTGACTTTCAAAATACGAACATGGGAATAATTCAAATATTTGTTTGATTGAAAGAGTATTTTCTATTTCTATATTATCCATAGAATACAATAGAATTCCGAAATGCAGATATATTTGAATTCAAATAATGAGTATGAATTCAATACTTAAATTCAAATTCAATAGTTCAAAAAATTTCAGAACCCAGCTATAAAACAAAATTGATACAGTTTGATCCCTTAACTCAATTAGTAGTGCCTTTAGAGTCCACTTCTTCCCCATACTACGAGGGAAAGAGAAAATGTAAAAACTACCATTAAAGCAGCCCAAGCAAGACTTACTATATCCATGTAAATTTTGTCTCCTATCTATATTATCTATATCAATATGAAGGAATTATTTCATTATTGTTCACTAATTCTTCTTGTATTATTTTATTTTTTTTTTTTGTATTATTCACTAAGAATACTATTCTTATTCACTAAGAATACTATTCTTATAGTGAAATCGCTGGTACAGAGTCAAAAAGGGATTCTGGGCTAACACCATTGACGAAACAATCCAAGAAATCCAATTAGAACATCTAACAAGTTCTTATCTGATTTCTAGTAGAATCGGAAAACATTAAGTTAAGCATAAACAAAATATCCAGCGACATCTTTGGAAGTATTGAGGGAATGAATGTTACTAACAGGTAGGAATAATAAGACCTATGTTTTATTTTGTCCCCCTCCCCATTTCATTAAGTAAAAAATAAAAATATAGAATCAAGACAGATTACTTTGCATACTGATACTCTTATTTCCATCTCTTATTTCCATTTGATTTAATCCTTACCGTCTCCTGATTCGTTCTCTAAAACCATCGGAAGACGGCCTATTAAATTCTTTGACTACGAAATTCTCTTTGACTAGAGGTTACCGAAAAGAAAGAATCTATTTTTTATTATTTTCTAATTTTATTAGAATAATATATTCAATAATAAAAAATAAAATAAATAAAAATAATAAATAAATATTAAATAATATATTAATATTAAATAATTAAATAAAATTAAATAATAATATTAAAAAAAAAAGAAAGCCAATTAGCTATTCAATCTAACTAATCTAACTAATATTGATCTAACTAATATTGAATAAATGCGGGAGTGCTCATATACTTTCATGAGTCTGTATATTTCATCTGCCCCTTCCCGAACTGAAAATGGAATTAGATTCTCTGTCCCACCTACCCCTATTCAATCTAATTCAAGACTCAGTCAGTAGACGGACACTACAGTAGTAGCGGAGTGAAAGGACTATGATTTCAAGATTTATCGATTCCCTTTCACTACTAGAATCTTTCCTTGAATCCGAGACGAAAAGATTTCCAGCATTTTATTTTAGAGAACAAGCCTCCCGATGTTTAGAATTTAAAAACAAACAAGTCTCAAGAGTCCTTTTCCCCTGCTTGCTTCTGCTGGAAAAAGAATTTTCAATTCTATCAACAAAAAGGAATAAACTATTTCAATTCTCTTGTCGATCAGGCGACACCCGGATTTGAACTGGGGAAAAAGGATTTGCAGTCCCCCGCCTTACCGCTCGGCCATGCCGCCAAAACGATACAAAATAAATATATGAGAATACCCCCCCCTTTTTTTTTCTATTGAAAAAACAAACGTGCACCTTCAGTCACAAAAGCCAAAATTTCAGGACAAATCGGAACCGTTAACTATTAATTCCTGAACGATTCTTGAATTTGAATCTAAAATGGTTTTTTCTTAATTTCTTAATGAGATAAGAAAATCCAAATTTACCACGACATGTGCTGTCCCGAACGAATATGACTGCAATTGCAATAAAGTAAGAGACATATATATATAGATAGCTATAGCTGGAGTTAGATCTGTGCATATTTAATAAATACAAGCCTTATTACGAACTCCAATCGGATTCTCAAATTCTAAAAAAAAATAGGTAAAAATATCTCTCTTCTCTGCGAATTCTAATTCTTTTTTGAACAATTGAAAAGGTTCAGTGCTAAAAAAAATCAATTCTATATTCTTTCTGATTATTAGATTAGGTCTTTATCTCATTGAGTAGAATTGAGTAGAATTGAGTAGAGCAAATCCCGAATTCATTTTTTTTTTCTGGTATCCAATCGAATTGGAATATGTAATATCATAATACATGGTAGAAAAATGGAATCAATTTTTTGTTTTGATATTCTTAAAAAAACTTCAGAAGTCTAGAGAAGTCTAGGTGGAATTTTTCAATTCGTTTCCATTTAGAATTTAGATTCTATCTATTTGTTTTGTTGCAAATTCCAATTTGAGTATAAACTTCTATTTATTCCTCTTTTCATAATAGGTATTTCATACACGGAGTTAGGTAAAATTTCATGTGATTCAGTAAAAAAAACAGAGATTCCATTATTGCTAAATCTATTCATGTGATTCGATGAAGAATGACAGCAAATCGTGGGATATTTTCTATAAAAGAAATGGGGAAATTGAAAATGCTTGGGGGTGGAAATGAGGGAATGTCTACAATACCTGGGTTGAATCAGATACAATTTGAAGGGTATTGTAGGTTCATTGATCGGGGCTTAACAGAAGAACTTTATAAGTTTCCAAAAATTGAAGATACAGATCAAGAAATTGAATTTCAATTATTTGTGGAAACATACCAATTGGTAGAATCCTTGATAAAAGAAAAAGATGCCGTATATGAATCACTTACATATTCCTCTGAATTATATGTATCCGCGGGATTAATTTGGAAAAGCAGTAGGGATATCCAAGAACAAACTATTTTTATTGGAAACATTCCTCTAATGAATTCCCTGGGAACTTCTATAGTAAATGGAATATACAGAATTGTAATAAATCAAATATTGCAAAGCCCTGGTATCTATTACCGGTCCGAATTGGACCATAACGGAATTTCGGTCTATACTGGCACCATAATATCAGATTGGGGAGGAAGATTAGAATTAGAGATTGATAGAAAAGCAAGGATATGGGCTCGTGTGAGTAGGAAACAGAAAATATCTATTCTAGTTCTATCATCAGCTATGGGTTCGAATTTAAGCGAAATTCTAGAGAATGTTTGCTACCCTGAAATTTTCTTGTCTTTCCTGAATGAAAAGGAGGAAAAAAAAATTGGGTCAAAAGAAAATGCTATTTTGGAGTTTTATCGACAATTTGCTTGTGTAGGCGGAGATCCAATATTTTCTGAATCTTTATTTAAGGAATTACAAAAAAAATTCTTTCAACAAAGATGTGAATTAGGAAGGATTGGTCGACAAAATATGAACCGAAGGCTGAATCTTGATATACCTCAGAACAATACATTTTTGTTACCGCGAGATATATTGACAGCTGCGGATCATTTGATTGGAATGAAATTTGGAATGGGTACACTTGACGATATGAATCATTTGAAAAATAAACGTATTCGTTCCATAGCAGATCTCTTA